GTTCGTTTGTGGATGAAATCAAAAGAAAATGGTGAAAAATGTGAAAATCTAAATTAGAATTTCACAGAGAATGAAATGCTCCCTCACGATCCCAGGAGGGGAAGGAGTTTTCGTATTCAATTGTTATATAAGTTGGTAGTAAACTAATTGATCTTAGTCCCAGCCTTTTTCTGATTGTGATAATACATAGTTAGCCACGTCTTCAATATCGCTATCATCCAAGCGGCCACCAAAAGCTGGCATTGCATTTTTACCGTTTGTTACTTGATAAGTAATTTTGTCTACACTGTTCATTCCATTAGCTTCTAAAGCGTCTTTCTTCAAAGTTTTTTCTGGAATAATTACATTGTTACCGCCAGCATGGCATGCGGAACAGTTCGCGCTAAAAATACGTTCTCCGTTTTCAATGTCAGCAGCAATCGATACAGTTGATACTAAGAAAGGTAGACAAAGACTAAGAGAAAGGATTCGTAAAGTATATGGTTTCATGATCTCTCCTGAAAAATTAACAGAAAACATTAATAATAAATTTTACCACCGCCCCATTTTTCTGAAACGACTTTGGGTTGGATTAAGATATGACCAGCAATAGCTTCAAGGTCCTCTTCACTAAGTGATCGCATTTTAGGATAAATATCTGCACTCTTAATACTTGGATGAATCTCGGCAATTGACTCTAATCCATCGTAAGTAGTAGGATTTTTCATATAGTTCACTAGTGATTCAATACTATCACGTGGAGGTGTTGCAAGACTAAGAGCTTCCGGGTCTAGACCAACGTTTGGATTTGTTTTTGTTAATCCCCCAACATGACATATACCACAAGAAGAGTTAAAAAGACGTTTGCCTCTTTTCACTTGTTCCGGTGTTAACGTTACTTGTGTACCTTTTACATCGGAGCGAACAGTACGTGTTGCTTCGTCTAATTCAATTGCAACCGAAGGTAATGCCGGTAAAAAAGTAAGCAAAATAGAAAGGACAAAACGAGGTTTGATCATAGCAATTGTTCTAAATGTAAATAGTATCCAAGGGAAAACCAAGAAAAAGTAATTAATTAGCTTTAGCTATTGTTAAAGTCTAGGTTATTACATCTATTGTATCTTTATTTCGAGTTTGAATTTTTTCACGTAAGCCTGGGGGTAAAACCATAACTTGTGGTAGACCAGGATCATTACCTTCAACATCGACAAGAAGACTACTTCCAAATTCTATCTCATCTTCAACATGTAAAAGTTTTTCAGCAATAGGATCTTCTACCCACTTGCTAATTGCACGACGTAAAGGTCTTGCACCGTACATAGAATTAAAACCCTCTTGACGGATAGTAGTTAATAATCGACTTGTAACCAAAAGATGAAAACCTTTACGGGCCAGCCTTTCATCAACCTCATCAAGTAACAAAAATGCGATCGCGCTAATGTGATCACGTGACAGGGGATGAAAAATTACAACATCATCTAAACGATTTAAAAATTCAGGTCGGAATTTTGAACCAAGTGTTTGAGTCACTAATTTTTTAAGCATTGATTCTTCATCTATTGTACGAGTTGGCTTTTGTGCACAAAATTCTAGGATCGTTTGAGACCCTAAATTTGACGTAAGCATGATAAGTGTGTTTTGAAATGACACAACCCTTCCTGACGAATCCGATAAAATACCATCATCTAAGATTTGTAATAATACATTATATACGTCTGGATGAGCTTTTTCAATTTCATCAAAAAGTACAATACAGTAAGGTCGACTTCGAACAGCGTCAGTTAATTGGCCCCCTTCTTCGAATCCAACATAACCTGGAGGAGATCCTATTAAGCGCGCAACAGTGTGTTTTTCCATATACTCAGACATGTCTAAACGGATTAACGCTTTTTGAGAACCAAATAAATTCTCAGCTAATTGCTTGGTCAACTCTGTTTTTCCTACACCTGTGGGGCCACAAAGCAAAAAGCTTCCTATAGGTCTTTTTGGATTTCGTAAGCCCGCAGCATAACGTCGTAAAGATTTTGCTACAACAGCTAAAGCACGTTCTTGACCAATAATATGATTACCTAAATCTTGTTCTAAATGAAGGAAACGCTCGGCCTGATCACGTGTTAAATTAGTCGCAGGTAGACCTGTCCATAATGCTACAACTTCTGCAACATCCGAAGCCGTCACTACTAATTTACCAGCAACCGTGTAAAGTAAACCGTCGTCTTCTGTTACAGATTGGCTTTCTTGGCCATTTGTATTTTCATCAACAGCCATATCAAAGGTAAATATAAATGATATAAGATGGTTTGTACTTGTTAAAAATTTTCTTTTTTTGATAGTTACACTATTTTCAGTATAGCTACTAGACAACTTGTTAGAAGAAAGTCGTCGAAATTGGATATATTTGCCCATAATGGGTTTTGTTTTAAATATTGGTTTCAAGTTTTTAAAATGACATTTATTTAGATTGGTAACTGTGAAATATTTTAATCCAAGATTAACAAAGTGTCAACCATTTTAGAAAGGATTGATTAAAAAATAGGAAATAAAATTTTAACACTTGACAAAACAATACCCTCACCAGTAATGTAAGAATTGTGGAGTTTCTCCAATACTTAAAACCAAGACAGCTTAGTAACTTAAAAAAATAAAAAAGGTCCTAACTAAGTTGATAAGGAAAAAGAACTAGGAAATACTACGGAGAGTTTGATCCTGGCTCAGGATGAACGCTGGCGGTATGCCTTACACATGCAAGTCGAACGGAAATTAGCTTCGGTTAATTTTAGTGGCGGACGGGTGAGTAACACGTGAGAATTCGCCTTTAGGAGGGGGATAACGGATGGAAACATTCGCTAAAACCCCATATGCCCCTGGGTGAAACAGAGGAGATAAGTAATACTAACTCACCTCTGCCTGAAGAGAAGCTCGCGGCTGATTAGCTAGTTGGTAGGGTAAAGGCCTACCAAGGCGACGATCAGTAGCTGGTCTGAGAGGACGATCAGCCACACTGGAACTGAGACACGGTCCAGACTCCTACGGGAGGCAGCAGTGAGGAATTTTCTGCAATGGGCGAAAGCCTGACAGAGCAATACCGCGTGAGGGATGAAGACTTACTGAGTTGTAAACCTCGGTACCTTAAGGAAGAAGATCTGACGGTACTTAAGGTGGAAAGCATCGGCTAACTCCGTGCCAGCAGCCGCGGTAAGACGGGGGATGCAAGTGTTATCCGGATTTACTGGGCGTAAAGCGTCTGCAGGTGGTTTTTTAAGTCTACTGTTAAATCTTGAGGCTCAACCTCAAATCTGCAGTAGAAACTAGAAGACTTGAGTATAGTAGGGGTAGAGGGAATTTCCAGTGGAGCGGTGAAATGCGTAGATATTGGAAAGAACACCGATGGCGAAGGCACTCTACTGGGCTATTACTGACACTCAGAGACGAAAGCTAGGGGAGCAAATGGGATTAGATACCCCAGTAGTCCTAGCCGTAAACGATGGATACTCGATGTTGGACGTATCAACCCGTTCAGTATCTTAGCTAACGCGTTAAGTATCCCGCCTGGGGAGTACGCTCGCAAGAGTGAAACTCAAAGGAATTGACGGGGGCCCGCACAAGCGGTGGAGGATGTGGTTTAATTCGATGCAACGCGAAGAACCTTACCAGGGTTTGCTAGAAGTGTTGGTTTTCTGAAAAGAATTCCTTATTCCGCTTCTACAGGTGGTGCATGGCTGTCGTCAGCTCGTGTCGTGAGATGTTGGGTTAAGTCCCGCAACGAGCGCAACCCTTATTTTTAGTTCTATTGTCTAGAAAGACTGCCGGTGACAAACCGGAGGAAGGTGAGGACGACGTCAAGTCATCATGCCCCTTACACCCTGGGCTACACACGTCCTACAATGGGTAAGACAATAAGTTGCAAATTCGCGAGAATAAGCTAATCTTTGAAACTTACTCCAAGTACAGATTGCAGGCTGCAACTCGCCTGCATGAAGGTGGAATCGCTAGTAATCGCTGGTCAGCTACACAGCGGTGAATCCGTTCCCGGGCCTTGTACACACCGCCCGTCACACCATGGAAGCTGGTTGTACCCGAAGTCGTTATCCTAACCGTAAGGAAGGAGATGCCGAAGGTAAAATTAGTGACCGAGGTGAAGTCGTAACAAGGTAGCCGTACCGGAAGGTGCGGCTGGATGACCTCCTTTAACAAGAATAAGTTTTTAAACTTTTCTGTAGGTTGATTTGGACCTTTATCGGATTTTAACCCGATTTTAATATAAATAAGGAAGGGCTATTAGCTCAGTTGGTTAGAGCACACCCCTGATAAGGGTGAGGTCTCTGGTTCAAGTCCAGAATAGCCCTGCTGGGGGTATAGCTCAGCTGGTAGAGCGCTGCCCTTGCACGGCAGATGTCAGCGGTTCGAGTCCGCTTACCTCCACACTTATAATCTGGCTACGTAATTTTTGTCTTTCGATTCAAGAAAGAAAGGGCTTTTGGGGGATACCTTGGCATTCAGAAGCGATGAAGGACGCGATGACCGGCGATACGCTCCGGGGAGCGGGCAAAAAGCTTTGATCCGGAGGTTTCCGAATGAGGCAACTCCATAGAACTTCTTCCCGAATACATAAGGAAGAAAGAGCGAACCTGGGGAACTGAAACATCTTAGTACCCAGAGGAAAAAAAAGTAAAAACGATTCCCTTAGTAGCGGCGAGCGAACTGGGACCTGGCCTAAACTAACCTCTTGGTTAGGGTTGTGGGACCGATTAGGGGTTAGCCTATTTAAATAGAGAAAGATTTACCGTGACGAAATAGTTGAATCCTATACCTGAGAAAGTGATAGTCTTGTAGTCGAAGTTAACTCCCTATTTATAGTGCTAAGCTTATTTAAGCACTCCTTCGGCTTCCCGAGTAGCATGGAGCACGTGAAATTCCGTGTGAATCCGCAAGGACCACCTTGCAAGGCTAAATATTCCTGAATGACCGATAGTGAACCAGTACCGTGAGGGAAAGGTGAAAAGAACCCCGGGAGGGGAGTGAAAAGAACATGAAACCAAAAGCCTACAAGCAGCAGAAGGGCTACGAGTTGTCAAGCCTGACTGCGTGCCTGTTGAAGAATGAGCCGGCGACTTGTATCTAATGGCTGGGTTAAGAATACGAAGCCATAGTGAAAGCGAGCTTGATAACGAGCGTAATGTCATTAGGTACAGA